CATCTGTCGGCTGGTAGTTCAGACTGCACTCAACTAATGAGATGAGAATATGCGGTATAAGGCTTTGCCCCCTGTAAGACTGCCTACTAGATAGACCATTTCCTATCTTTTTAGAGGCTGCAGGGATTTGCTTCGCGGTCGGGAAAGTAAAAAAATCAGACTTGCTGGCGGGGGATTTTGAAGAGGAATAGAATAATGGCCCTTCTAACGGGGACCATATATGATTAAATCCCAGGCGGTTTGCCGGTAAGATGTCATTGTTGCTTTCCTTTCTAGATCCCCAGTATAAAGCCTTGTTCTTGCTACGAAATGTGGGTTTAAAGCAAAGCATAGCACGACTCCGAAGCATTTTAGCGCTAACCAGAAGAGGTGCTAAGTCCTTACTTAACTTAATAAGGTAAGCCCGTCGCCTGTCTTGAGGAACTGGGTCCCATCTTAGCATGAAGTGAAGGCAGTCCGATAATCCGTACGGGTGGACATTCCAGGGTTGCCCGGTAAAGACGGTAGTAAGGTTCATTCCTTGGGCTTTTCCTTTACTAGAAAGTAAACCTTTCGTGGTCTATTCGGTGGCTCTATCTTTCGCGAGAACTCAGTCTAAGAGGCCCGCTCTCCCGTCTTTCCTTTAGCTTTTTAGTTGAGCTCACTCACCCTTATCTAAAATCGAAAATATCCCTTCAAGGACAAATTCGAGGAAGTGCAGTATTGTTGTTATATGGTCTTCCCTTTTAAGGCCCCCTGACCTTAGGGTTGGGCGCTTTTACAAGCCGGCAGTAGTAATCCATCCTGGTTCTAGCCTTTGACTTTAGTCAGTGCGTTAATAGAATTTCTTCTACTCCTTCTGATTAGCTCCCTCAAGCCTTCCAATTTCATGTGTTAGACAGCCTTCTGAGAGATTCTAAAGTAAAACTTTTCCCCCAACACTTGCGGCAAAGGGCACAGGAAGATCATTCTCATCGCTAAGCCACCATTTGAAGCGTGCACATCATCTGATAGGGCCTCGGGATCCGTACCAGGCACAGGACCGCATTCGCTTTTACACCTACCTGCTTCACGTACAAGTTATATATAAAGGACCCGTACCGTGACTTAGAGTTCATAGTGCTGGTAAAAAGAAAGATAGAGGCTTTAAAGTGAAGGAGAAGCGAGAAGGTAGTACATAGTAACAAGGCTCTTTAAGCCTGGAAAGCCAAGCCGAACTTCTCTTTGCTACTTCGAAACGTACCTATCCCCGACGTGGGTAACGCATCTACAAAAACCATGGTGTTAACAAGGCCCTCCCTTCTCCTAAATCCCATTAATTAAATAATTATACTATAAAGTTGGCTGGGAAAACAACAATAAGGGGCAAAGATCCTCGTTGACAACATGAATTCGTACGCAAGATACCGAATTGGATCCCTAATTAATAGATTGGAATTGATGAATCAAAGAAGCAGTAGGAAGGGATCAATGACACTCCCTCCCGATGCTTTGCCAGAAGCTCGTTTTCCAACAGAAAGATGAAACTCCAGCCCCGGACCCGAAAGGAGGCGTCTCGATCTAAACCACCTTTGTCTACCAAGAATCGATACAACGAGAAGGTAGCACGTCGAACTAGAATGCCCTAATTGAGGTGTTATCCCTTGATTGTTCTTCGCAGACCGTCCACGTGATCTCCTTTCCCAGCCGGGGGGATGAGGATGAGACAGAGTTTACTCCAGCGGCCTCTCGGTAGAAGATTGGAGAAATCCCAGGGCGAAAACAAAGGTTCTTTAAGTAAGCATCTCGTCTTTCCGGATCATGATCTTTTGATCACCCATATTTTGATCTGACTTGGGATTTGTCTTTCGCCTCTTGGAGAATGCTGACCATTGCCAGATATAGAGAAGATAACCTATCTTGAAAGTCATTTAATTAGAGAAATGCTGTTTTGAATTATCATAGGTGATGTTCGAAACCGCTGATCTTTCAATCTTTTTTGAGTAGTGGCTTAGTCCTGTAACCTCTGCGTTCCCGGAGTTCGAACCCTAGAGATGCATCGAATGCCTTTGTTTTCCCTGCTTGAGCTTGAGAAGGAAGCTGTTTTCGCCTTATTCGCATAGGTTGTTGCTAGGCTCTTTGATAGAATAATGGGACCGGTCTTAGCACTTTCCTGTTGATGCAAGGAAGTGACACAGGTCAATCAGTCCCGCCATTCCCGATTCAAGCAAAAAGACCTCTCTAGTCTCCTTTATTTAGATATTCCTTCTTCGCTAGTATCACTACAGAATGAACTAGTGAGACGTAAGGAAGAGCAATGCCCTTCAAAGCCAGACCTTGACGCCCTACTTCATCGTACAGACGCCACATTAATCCAAAACGAACTAACAGTGGATCTGAACGAGAAGTTTTCCAGTGTCTTTTAACAACTGGAGCGTCAAAGAACTTATGAAGAGTTACCTACTGACTGCTTGCAGTCGTATGGTACCACCTGACATAGTCAAGCCATTGTCCCATCCAAGCCCTCATCAAAGAATACTCGGTAAACCAAGCCGAAACCTCTGATCTACTGTCAGCCATTTCATTAGGACAGCACTTGATTAGTCTTTTTCTAGCTTGATTTCGAAGCGGAAAGCTGAAACGGTATATCTTAAAAAGCCTATTCCTTTGTGACTGGCCCCAGTGCTTAACGTCAGGTTGCCTCCACATATGAAAAGTAAGCCAGCCGTATTAGCTCATAAACTCGCCTTAAGGCACCGTGTTGAGTAGGGAATTGAATAGAAAATTTTGTGTCCCGCTCCGCTCTATACCCAAAGCTTCAACTCAATCACTTGTACAGAGGCCTACCAACAGCGGGCTCCGGTGGGGGAACTGTATCCATTTCCTGCTGCCCCATCCCAATAATACGTGTTTATCAACCACCCCTGTCAACTTCGCACAAGCCAACACTGGCTCCTGCCCTATACATACATTAGGGGAGTCGATAATCCCGGTAGATCCTCTGCATGAATGGGCGCGTTCTCCTGTAATAACCAAAGCTACCGTGGCTACTATGGAGCTCTCGTGCTGACTATGATGCTCTGTGAGGCCAGTTCCCTGCGGTGAAGTTTCTTCCTTCCCATAAGGGAAAGCTAGTCTTCTTATTAGGTGAGTTTTGACTATTTGGATTGGGGAAATGGAGCACTTCTCGCATTTAAGGTGCCGGAGCGTCCCAAACAGTTGTAGTTGACCTCTAACTATCACTTCAAGCCGTCAGTCTTAACTGTCCAATAGGCGGAAAGATATGAAACTTCAACAGACTCCTCACTGCAACCTTATCCTCAGTTTGACTTACGGTTAAAAGATTGAATTCATTGAAAGTTGACCCCTAAGCAGTCCCAGAAGTCTCAGTCTAAGTACTTCTTACCAATCCGGGCAGAAAGTGGGAGCCCGAGTTCACTATTTAGATTGAGGCCATACTCGGATAGAGAAGCCAGTGATTAAGTTACTGACTTTCCTGACCAGAGAAAGAAGTAAGCAGAAAGCTCATCTTCTTTTCTTGGTCTTGCTATTGACTTAGACCTCGGTACAGAGAGAATTCAAGAGATTGATGATTGAAGTTCAACAGAATGTAGGATAAAGAAAAAGAAGTAGTTAAGGATGGAATTCGTTTTGGTCAGAAGTCGTATGCCAAAGTATGGTTGCAGAGCAGTCTTGAATTGATTGACTCGAAGCGAGTCAAAGGTTGCTGGTTTTGTTCCAGCTTTGTCAGATTAGGTAGGCAAGCAACAAATCTCAAGCAAGACAGTCAGTCTGGCAGAGATGAAGACTTCTTTCTTGACTTAAACGTCCTGGTAATACTAATTTCAATGACATATTTAGCATTCATATGAGGATGAGTTTTACAGCGTCCGGTGAGATTGAGGTTTTAGTTAGACGTAACCAAGTTAAACGGACTTGCTTCCAAAGGCCTTACAGCTGCTAGTAAGATTTGTAACTTACAGGGGAGCTACTGAGAAAGTCAAGTCTCAAGTCAACGGAAAGAGAATTTGGATTCTACTGAGCAGGATAAAGCGGCATACAATACAAAAGGAGCTCTAAAGTAGTCCAAGGTAAAGGCGTAGATCCGTAATAAGTCTATTCAGTATTGGATTGAATTCCTCTATTTCTATTTCATTCATCACAGGGTCAGAAGCAGATCGAATTCTTTGTCTGGTTATTAGTCTTATCGAGGAGAGTGAATTGACTTCCGGGGTCAGTCACGAACTATATTCAATAGCTATTGACTCAAACGCTGGGATTGGAATGCTTGACTTGCTTTCAAAGCCTTTGACGGCTAACTCTTCACTAGGCTAGCGAAGGAACTGACATTAGGGCAACAACTCCTGACTCGAGGGGGTATGGAATGACTTAGATAATATAAGAGATCTCTCTTAGGATACCCCACGGAGAGGGAAGAAGGCTAGTTAATCAGCTTCGGGAAAGAAGGAAGCAAGCGTTCCAAGCGAAGCAAAGGAGCCAAGACAGTAGGACGGTTGCTAGCACGACTTATGGCTTTCTAATCTCTTTCTTTCCCCTCGCTTGAGAGCTTTCAGTTTATGAAGGTGATCCATAAATAATGGAATTCGATGCAGCTTCGAAGATGCTCTTTCCCTAACGAGTCCCCTATACATCCTGATCGCTTTCCCAGACTTTCTTACTTTCTTTCAACTCAATCACAGTACGGGCTTGTATCCAAAGAGAATGACTTAAGTCTTTCTCCTCTCAATCACCTCCTACAAGTATCCTGATGTGTGAACGGATTTATCAATCTATAAATAAAAGAAGGTCGGGCTTTCGTAGCAATAGAATGAGTTACCTCGGGATTCTCAATCTTAGGAATCCGCAACTCTTTCTAAGACTAGGCCTGCCTTAGCGTAAGCCTTTAGAGTGAGTAGCTTTTTAGTTACGGTTCTTGTTTGCTACCAATTGGGTGTTGAAATGGATCAGCCTAGGGAAGATCAATTGGATCTCTTAGCTCTATCTTCTCTTAGAAGAAATTCCTCAGTCTTCCCTACAGTTCCTGTGAGGAGGCGGTAGTTGGATGAGATTCTATAGTATCTTATCGGACAATGGAGATGATTTGATTCTATGGCATTTCGTCCGTCCTTCGTAGCTGATTCAATAGCAATAGTCAGTTCACGGATCAAGTAGAATCTTATCTTTTCTATGGTATATCCTCAGATAGAAGAAGGAAAGGATTACCTTCAACGGCATTTACTCATCAGTAGCGATCAGATGAAACTCTTTCCTCACTAACTTACTACAGAGCCAGATAAGATACAGGATATGGTAGATCTGGGGATTGGCAGTGAATCCATGGGAGGAGATTTCCGGCGAATAGGTCCTAAGCCGCGCCCAGGCTTATTGGATTGATTTCAAGTTAAGTTTTTCTGGATGTTGGAATGGATGAAACGGAGGGGAATAGGCTGAGAAGCAAAAATTAACTAATGAAGAAGAGTAAGAGTGAAGCTAGAATTCTTGCCTGCTGCTCAATCTACCGAAGGTAATAATACACCAAAAGACTTCTGAAAGGGAGGATTCTCCGTCAGGAACGGTTAATATAGGAGCGAAATCAAAAATAGCGTATGAAATGATTATGGTCTATCTAGTACAGTACGATCAAGTCATTCAGTAAAGTCTCTTAGCTGGGTCTTTATGGAATTCTATCAGCAGGTATATTTCTCCTGAGAAATTAGTTCTTCCCTTTGTGCATCTTTCTTTTCCCATGTCTTTCTTGGTTGGTAAACCCAACTGGCGATTGACAACAAAACAAACAATCTATAGTCAAACATAAGTCCTGCGGGCTTGACGGTCTGTATGGAGGGAATTTCTTTAGTCTGAATCAATCACTATGTTTAACAACGTTCGACGCATCAATAGTCTTTACTCAAGAAAAAGTAATACAGCTTCTTTTCATACTTCTTGGGAGAGAGAAAGTGATAAAAATAAATATCCTATTATTCACGATCTTCCGAGTCCAAACTCGGACAGTGAACGTGTATTGGAACTACGGTCTGAAATACACGAGGCTCTAAGAGAGTTGATGCCTAACAATAGTGAGAATGAGGTTTTGGCATCTGCCGAAGCTGTACATGGGGAAAGCGAGAATATCGTGTTTCTGGATCACATTCTTAAGGAATTGAGGGAAGAGGGAAGAGCGAGTGAAAGCTTTCGGGTGGCGCATAATTATCTTATTAATATTTATGAAAATCCTACTACTCACGATTCTAGCTCGGACAGCGAAAGTCCGTTAGATCAATTTGCCATTAAGTCATTTCTGGATATGAGGTTAGGATCCTTGTATATCTCATTCACAAATCCCGCTTTCTTTATGCTGCTAACTCTCGGTTTGGTCTTCCTGCTGTTTCATTTGGTTACTAAAAAGGGCGGAGGAAAGTCAGTACCAAATGCTTGGCAATCCTTGGTAGAGCTTATTTATGATTTCGTGCCGAACCTGGTAAACGAACAAATAGGTGGTCTTTCCGGAAATGTGAAACAAAAGTTTTTCCCTTGCATCTCGGTCACTTTTACTTTTTCGTTATTTTGTAATCTCCAGGGTATGATACCTTATAGCTTCACAGTTACAAGTCATTTTCTCATTACTTTGGGTCTCTCATTTTCCATTTTTATTGGCATTACTCTAGTGGGATTTCAAAGAAATGGGCTTCATTTTTTAAGCATCTCATTACCCGCAGGAGTCCCACTGCCGTTAGCACCTTTTTTAGTACTCCTTGAGCTAATCCCTCATAGTTTTCGCGCATTAAGCTCAGGAATACGTTTATTTGCTAATATGATGGCCGGTCATAGTTCAGTAAAGATTTTAAGTGGGTCCGCTTGGACTATGCTATGTATGAATGATCTTTTCTATTTCATAGGAGATCTTGGTCCTTTATTTATAGTTCTTGCATTAACCGGTCTGGAATTAGGCGTAGCTATATCACAAGCTCATGTTTCTACGATCTCAATCTGTATTTACTTGAATGATGCTACAAATCTCCATCAAACTTTCTTGTTTGTTATTTTTTTATAATTGAATAAAAGCGAGTTTTCGCCTAGTCATAGAATGAATTTCCCACTCCTCCTGAAAGGGTTTTCAGCTCATAGCGGTTGGCCCTAGCTCAAAAGGAAGAGTGAATCCATAGGGATTCCAAACTCCATGATGAATTAAGTGTCCGCATCCACGATTGGGAGAGGGAGCTGCTTTAGTACTGTGGATCTAAGTAACTCAGTGAGTGCTTTCGAAGAAAGGGGAAAATGAAATACGAACAACCGCGTAGGTTGTAATAGATCGACTTTCATGCTAGTTCTTGCTCCAGCATGAAAGTTCCATTTCAGGGAAGGACGACGTACCATGATACTTTCTGTTTTGTCGAGCCCTGCTTTGGTCTCTGGTTTGATGGTTTCACGTGCTAAAAATCCGGTACATTCCGTTTTGTTTCCCATCCTAGTCTTTCGCGACACTTCAGGTTTACTTCTTTTGTTAGGTCTCGACTTCTCCGCTATGATCTTCCCAGTAGTTCATATAGGAGCTATAGCCGTTTCATTCCTATTCGTTGTTATGATGTTCCATATTCAAATTGCGGAGATTCACGAAGAAGTATTGCGCTATTTACCAGTTAGTGGTATTATTGGACTGATCCTTTGGTGGGAAATGTTCTTCATTTTAGATAATGAAACCATTCCATTACTACCAACCCAAAGAAATACGACCTCTCTGAGATATACGGTTTATGCCGGAAAGGTACGAAGTTGGACTAATTTGGAAACATTGGGCAATTTACTTTACACCTACTATTTCGTCTGGTTTTTGGTTCCTAGTCTAATTTTATTAGTAGCCATGATTGGGGCTATAGTACTTACTATGCATAGGACGACTCAGGTAAAAAGACAGGATGTTTTCCGACGAAATGCTCTTGATTTTAGGAGGACTATAATGAGGAGGACGACAGATAACTCACGATCTACTAAAAGGAAAGTTTCCCAAGATAGGGAGATATTGGTTCAAATCCAATTCGTGAGATAGGATGGGAAGGAAGAGAGTAAGCAAGTTTCCCGCCTCTTGGTTTCCAGTCTCAGTGCCTGTTCTAAAGCAAGTGCCAAAAACAAGTTCTAGTGAAAGCTCGAAAGAAAGCTTTATTATCTCTAAGCGATAGGACTAGTGTACCCCGAGAAACGTATTCCGCAGGACAGGAAAGACAAGTATGGTAGAGAAGCTGTTTTCCCCCTCTAAATGAAGAACCTGCGAATAGTACTTGAGGCTTACACTTCATCTCAACAGGTAAGGGCCCACGTGTGGAGAGTTTCTTTAATCAGTGGTATCCAGTATGACTTCTTTCAGGTTCTATCCAATCCAATATCACCTGAAAAAAAGTATAGTTATAGTTTCGAGGTTAGGTTTGCCAGGCAGACAGGCGAAGTCAGCAGGGGGTTCCAACTCATAAATAAAGTATTAAGTTTAAGTTCCACAATTTGAAGAGCTTGTATCTTCTCGGCCCTGGCTCTTTCCTTCCTTGCGCTTGGAGTCGGGGGTCCTGTTGCAGTCTTTTTCGCTTCAAGTTTTTTTTACATCCCTTAAGCTAGTCCTAAAAGAAAAGGCAGTCCTTTTTGGAATCTCTTCTTCCGGCCTGTTTCCTTCCATAAGGGTTTCGGGCAGTTGAAGTGTTAAGGTCTTCCACTGGAGTTCCATTGTCAGTTGGAGTTCTAACAGTAGGAGCGCCAAGGTAAGCCCTTGCAGCCATTGAGATCTATCTAGTGGAAATGCCAGTTTCCAGCTATCCGGTTAAAGTCTTTCGTTCTGCCAGCGAGCTAGTGCTTGCAGCCTGTGGGTTAGACTGCCCTAAAGCGAGTAGGAGTTTACTCACATGCAGTTGGAAAGTTTGAAAGCGGAGCAGGAGTATTCATTTCAAATGGGCTTTGATAGATCTTTGAAATTTGAAAGATGCTCAGTCCACTCTCTTTTCGATCCAGTTACAGTTGGAGTAGTAAGCTCATCTAGTTCCCCTGTTTCTCTCTTTCCTGCAGTTTGAGTTTTAGTTGTCTTTCCTGTCGATCTCGGCGAGCCAGTCTTAGTGGTTGCCCTAATAGGAGGAGGGCCATATAATAGTTGCTAGTCTTACTTCCATGGAGTGGTAGAAAGCTAAATTTGGAGAAAGTTTACATCCTGTCTTATCTTAGATCGATTTTGCTCTTTTTGTCTTTCTGTGCCATCTTCAGGCGATCGAATACTTTATATAAGAGGTCGATTTCCCTCGAGAGTTGGGCATATTATATATGATGGATAGATACGAGTGGGCCAGAAAAGTGAATAGGTATCAGGCCAGGTTACTTTTTTGAGAGTCCTAAGCCGATCCCTTAAGACTAGCCGGACAATGGAGATAGGTGTGGATACGCATCTTTGAATTCATTAGCTCGCGCAAGATCCACCCCCTAACCACAGAGTTCTATCAACCAACAGCCTCATAGAGAAAGGAGTCCCCATTTGGATGATCTACAGTGGCAGCATCCGCTCTAAGAGATTGAAGCTTGGCCGATGGGAGTAGGAAGAGTGTTGCAGATCAACGATTTTGGTGAGAAGGAAGCGTTATTCTCATTCATGAATGGACTCAAGCCTTGGGCCAAACTCGAACTTCATAGACGTGGAGTCAAGACCATCACTGAAGCAATGAGGGAGGCCAATCCTTAGGGGATTGGAGGAAGTTTGACAACCCACAATCTTCTTCAAAGAACAAAGAGAAAGGGAAATTTTCTAAGGATAAGGAGCATCACAATGATGAACGAGGTAAGAGTAAGCCGCTAAAGGAAGAAGGATCTCTATCTCTGATCCAGTGGATGCTTGAAAGTGAGGTCAGCCGATCCGGTTCGAGCCGAGCGCTTTCCTTTTAGCCGTGTTGGTCTATTGGTCTAGTGCTCTTCGGTGAAATGTCCTTTGTTGTCCCGTCGTTAAACAACTAGCCGAAAAGCAAGGACGCTAAGGATTCAAAAACCGAAAATGCTGTAGTAACCAATGGTGCTATCGTACTAGCCCCTCCCCTCTTTCTTTTTTTAAGTCATTAGCCCTTAGGGCAGTCACCTTTCTCTTAGAGAAAAGATAGGTTCAAACCCCCCCCTCTCCTAAGAGTCGAGATCTCCCCAGTGTGAAACTAAAGGAGGGTTCCTACCAACCTATTCATTGTCGACAGGCGAAAGGAGAAACTCAATTGAATTATTCTGTCATCTGAGTTCGGTCCCTTGCTAAGTGGTTATAGGTTTAACTACCTGCAGGCAGGCAAGTTTATTGTTCCCACCGACCTCGACCGATGTCGCATTATCTATGGGAGGTGCAGACGAGGAGTTTTTCCAATCCTATTAATCTGGTTAAGCATAGGAACTCCGTGGTCAGCACTTTACCCGGATAGCTTCCACTCTGGACTAGCCTCGTCGAGGCGAAAGGTTGTGCTCTTATCGAGAGCCCCTCGGTCACCCAAGGAATTGTCTATCCTTTCTAAGCCTTCTGGCGATGCGAATTCAGAGATTGTGAGCTACCACACCCGAGCGCGAATTTCGATCTATCTGTACCCTGGCTTATAAATCTGCACAGGTTGTGGGACTTGAAGCCCCAATGTTGATTGATTTATTATGGCTCTTGCGGAGTAGAAATCTCCTCACCTAGCCGAAACCTTACCCTCTCTTTCAGAGAAGCCCATGGCACCGAGGTGACGAACTGTGACCACTCTCTCACTAACAGGAGTGGCAAGTCTCTTTCTTCCGGGCTTCATCAACGGGGAAAGACGTATCGATGCCTCTTTGGAGGTGCGTGATTAGCGTAGGCTATCCCCCTCGTGAGTGTTGAGCGGCTACTTTGACTTTCCCATCCTCCTGGAGAAGTCACCGAAGGCGAAGACCATCGGCTCGATGGTAGCAAAAGAGGACCATTCCTATCTACCTACCCCGTAGAAGATAAGATGGACGCGGTCAGCGCCGATAGCTTTGGCGCATTGATTCTCTGCGCTAGCAGGTTCCCCGATCTTTCTTCTGTCCCAGCCGTTAGGTTAGGTCTCCGGGACTAGGTGAGGAAACGTCTCTTGGAGAGTAGAGATTTCCCACCCCAGCCAGCAGGGGTTTGACATCGAGGATGTCGCTCTTAATCCTAGGCTACGGCCGGGGAAGATTCAAGAACCGAATCTGAGAGATTCTATTTATTCTTAGCGGAGGACGTGAATAGATCTGTTTGTTCTAAGGCTTATAGTCCTTTGTGACTACTTTATTCGTTATTGTCGAGGAAAGAAAGTCATGCGAAAAGAGTGAACCTCTTGGTAGAGCTCTTCTTCCCTCACCCGGTAGCGAGATCGGTTATTTCCGGCGTTACCGGTCGAAATAAGTAAGGTTGATTTGCTCCGGGATGGTTACGTATATAAGTACAAGGAAGAGATGTCACGTATAGAAAGAAGAATGTGAGGCTCTCGAGTGTGACTCTAGCAAAGGAACTCAAACGCTATGCTGTCACTCCGCGTTAGGAAACTTTCTTTCTTATTAGAAAGGGAAGGATTTAATTCCTGTGTTCCCCGCGGGCTAAAATGGGGAAACTCATTATGGCAGGGTGTTGTCCGTTCCAGACTTTATTACTTTATTTGAAGCTGGCATCGAGTGCCTGCCTCACATGCGACCCTCGGGTCTCTAAGGAAAGAGGACATACTCCCCGATTCTCGGGGGATACGCGTTGCGGATTGGTTGCGTCTATGCTTCTAATCGCAAAATTCGGTTAGTATTGCAAGATGAAGTTAGTGTGCCGGCCCTACGGCCCTAGCAACTTTCCTTCCTCCCTGCCGAGGGCAATAACCTTGTTCTTTGTTTGAACGAGGAGAACAGCGTTACTCTAACCTTCTTTCTTCCCTCCTTTCTTCAATCCTCCTGAAAAGGAACTTTCCTCCCCCGTGGGTGGTGAAAGGTAGAATCCTTTAGTTTTTTTTAATAGGATCGCAGCCGTCCTTTCAACTGAGAAGTTTCCCCCCCCTCGCCCTCCTTTTATTCTCTTCTTTCGAAGAGAGAGCTTTTAGACGGCCAACTCTCCTTGTCCACCCACCAGGATTCATGTCTCTCCCTATGGTGGGAACCTGGTGGAGAGGTCGATGTTTCGCTCGTCACCAGGGGGAACAACGGAGCTAGCCGACCTCCTGTACTGAACTTCTGTCGGGGTCACGCTGAGGAAAAAAATCTCTAATAACTTTCAGAGTTTCCTGTCGCAACGATTTGTGGAGAGGACGCGGCAAGTGCCGACATAGCGTTTGAGAGTTCCACACTACTGGAGTCCTGCTCGAAAGACTCCTTCTTTATATATGTGACTTAACTCACGAAACCTTATTTCGATGTGAACGAAATAACCCATCTCGTTCCTGAAAGGGAAAGGACGAGAGATTCATTCTTCGCATGACTTTCCTCGGTAACCTCACATAGCCCGATTGAAGGGGAGGAGCGAAAGCAAGCGAGCAACAAGTGGATCGGGAGTGATTATCCTCCATTCATGGCTTCATCCTTCGATTTTTACTTTTCTTTGTCTACCTCAACGAGGAATCCCGTGCAATGAAGGAGAAAGATGCAAGGCTATCAAGACGGAAAAGCATCACTACAGCTAATGAGTGCTTTTAGCAGGGGTGTCACAGATGTGGATTGAATCGCTTTAAGCTTACCCGATTGATTAGGTTGTTGGTCAGTGTAACTTCCTTAGAGCGAAACCGCTCTGAAACAGCTAATTACTTTGACGATTTATGTACTTACAATCATCGTTGTTAAAGAAAAGCCCTTCCTCACAGCCGAACCCTTAGGCAACTGTGTGAGGAATGCGAGCTCTTAACTCAACTTTAGATATAACAGCTAAGTTGTAGAATTCGTGTATAAAGAAGTAGATTAGCACGCGTAAGCAGTAATTCTACTTTACCGATATCAACTGATGTTGATCTTTACTTGCGAAGAATTTTAGCGTATAATGAGGAAGGGCATGGAGACACCAACCCGCGGTCTTATCGGTCACAAAGGCTTCAAGAGGTCTTTCTTCTTTATCAGTAGATCCCGTCTAAGTAAATAAAATTAGTAAGCCCTAGTGGACCACCAAGTTTCATCTCTCAAGATTGAATTGAAAGAAGATGCGAATGCCTTTTGACAGCTGCTCAATCAAAGGAATCAACGGGTTGAAGAATGGATTCACCGGCTTTGGATGAGATGAATGTGAGAATCTCCCATATGATGTGAGACGCGAATGCACTAAGACTCCTTACTTCCTTTGAAGAGAAAGCAGGCGAAAGCAAGAAAGATGAGTCAAGAGAGGCGGGACTAGTGACATCAGCTTCTGAATAGTCAGACAGAACTGCAACTGCTGGCTTAGCTTTAGTCCTTTTGAGGAGACTCATAAGTATCTTACCAGGGGGGTTCATATACAGGCAGATATAAATCGATATATTAGTTATATTGGGCTTGGCCCTAGAATAAGTAAAGAAAGACTGAAATCCGGACGTCTCAGTCTACAGATCAGTCTTAATCTACAACATCAATTCTGACTGACTTAACTCTCAGATGTGATGAAGGAAGGGAAATGACATACTTCAAATCAGCTACTATAGAGTCCAGGACTCCATTTTAAGGCTTCTCCTGCGAAGTAGTTAATTTTCTTCTTTCTTTCTACTGATGCTTTGCCTCTAGCTGATAAAGGATCGGATTACCTTACCATGGAGCGTCATACGTGAATAGCTCAATAGCTAGCTTGACGGCTAAGTCAAACCTCAATATTTCCTCATTCGCCGAAAGCCCTAAGTCCACTCCAATATAGGATGTTTTCAGTCAATCCTTGCACTACTTTCTAAGGCTTTTACGGCTGCAACTTCTGCTACTTCGTCCCTAACTTCCCGGGGAATAGTCAGTGAAGAGGCAGTAAGAGCCAACTGATCAGTTAGCAGATACAGGAAAGGAGAATCTTATCTTCTATTCCTCGGAAGACACGAACACGTTAAGACTTCTTTCTTGACTTTTTTTTATATCTGCCCTGGGAATGGGAATAGATTACCCGGTAAGGAAGCCTAGATAAGAAGCTGGAATAGAGATCAGAGGCATGACTTGAGACTATCCTTTTTTATCGCCATCTGGAATGATAGTCAGCCCTGCAAGGTCAAGTAGCTTCTTCGATTCTTTCGATTCTACGGCTTATCTTTACTCCACTATAACTTAAACTTAATAATAGACTTTAGCTTTCAGCTATCCCTATCTGTTTGTTTTGCTTTCCTTACTCTCTTCCCCCTAGGAATTTACTGAGGAAAGAAAAGGTGCAAACTTCGATCTCATTAGTTTAAAACCTATAGTTTCTATTTTGGTTCAAGCCCTCCCTGAGGACAGACCAGCTAGCATCCTATATCTAACTCTAAGTCCTTAATGCATCTATTAAAAAGGTGGGAAAGAGAGTTGCAAGCCTGGAAAGAAATGCTACTTTATAAAGGATAGCTGAAAGCGAGAAATGGTCTATAATCTGGAGATAGCTCATTCTCTTTAGTTGCAATCCCATCCTTAGAATGAGGTGAGAAGCTCTAAGTTTTCTTTGTTGACATGATATATTGATAGTCTTACTGCCAAAATTGGATTGCTCACTGAACTCCTCAAACATGAAATTAGAGCCATTAATAAATCGAAGGAGCAGACTTAGAAAGCTGGAGCATGACGAAGTCAGCATCAGGAAAGAAGTCTAAGTCATAACCCGAGCAACAAGTAAGATGGATTTAGGAATCCCGTCCTGTGAATGATAAGGTTGAGCATGCTAGCATCCGTTTTCTATTGACTTACGAAAGCATTAATCAGTCAGAAGGAAAAGCAACCTATCTGAAAGCCTATTCTCTCCTTTCCCCCATAAGTCTGACTTTTGCCGTAGCAGATTTTCTTCTACTTTATCCGCTTCTTCACTTCCAAAAGCTAGGGATTCCTTATCTCTTCCTTCCGTGGTAAGATTTTCCAATACCTCTTTAATCGCCCTAATAATCAATTCCGAAAGCCTTATCTTCCACCGTCAGTATTACTGAGGAAATTACGTAGAAAAGAAGAAGCTACTTATGAGGCAAGGCCTGAGGAAGACTAATTTGAATTCCTAATTATGCATAGATTCGTCTTTCTTACTCTTTTCAAGGCCTTACAGCAGCATAGGAAGTTGCAGCCTTAGTAAAATGATCTCCTTTAGCAGCTAACATCTCAATAGGCTCGGAGAAAGCGTCCTCTCTTCTCCTCAGGGACTCTCCGGCTCTTGGTAGCTACGTCTTCTGTCCGGCTCTAACCCTAGATGATACGGGAGTAAGGCAGAAAGCAAGAAAGAAGTCATCTTTCCTTCCCCGGTCTGACCCTAACTAAAGGCTCTGCTCTAGGCTGATAATCCTATTCCCCAATGGTTTACTTTAGTGCTAACTTCGATCTCAAGAGTTTAAAACTGCCGATGATGGCATCAAATTCAGAGGAAGTTCAAGGGAGGCCTATCGCGGGCAAGGCATGGTCCTAACTCTTACCATTTTTTTCACGCATGACATGAGGCTGTCTACCTCACTAACTAGTATTTGAACTGGAATGCCAGGCGGAGGAGTGTAACTGTCTTATCGCGCTATCCAACTTGTATGTGAAAAGCATTTCGTACTCGTAACTGATCCCTTCCTAGCGAAAGGCGTGCTCCAATCTCCAATGGCAAAAAGAAAGAAAAGATAGGCCAGCCGGGAAGCTGGAAAGAAGTTGTACTCTTGTCGCGAAACCTCATTCCCAGACGACCTTCACGCTACAACTTCGAGACCAGCCCTTCGAAAGACTCTCTTTGAAGAATGGGGAAAAGGATTTCTTTTAGAATGTCCGGCTGCAGCAGTAGCAATATACTCTCTTTTTAAGCTGCTCTCTCACTCTCGGGTGGTAAGGCTTCTTTTAAAGGTAAGGGCATCCCTTCTTCACGAGCACCCTATGCTCAAGCAGTCCATTCTTTCATGAAGTTAGTTCTTTCTAGACAAACGACCCAAGACTCTGGGGGAATCCTTTATTGAGGACCCTTTAACGGGATGTGTGTCCGCTTCCATCTCATTCTCGTTGTCTGGAGAGGCTTTTGGCCACACGCTGCGAAGATCAAAAGCGAGGTATTCCACTCGTCATAAACTGACGAGCTTCGGCAGGAGCCTAACTCTTGAGCTCTGCTTGCTCGGAAGGTGAGAGCTCAGGATGGCTAGAAGTTCCGCTATTTCGGATAGCGAAGAGAAGAGTTTTGCCCGGCAAGCGAATCGTAGAAAAAGCACTTCCCTAATTCTTGACGTGAGAAAGGAATAGAGTCTGGTAAGTAGAGGTGAGTGGGGTGTCTTCCATAGAGGAGGAATGCTCCACCGATAGGGTACGAGTGTAATACTTGGAGCGAGAGAGTTAGAGGGAGTTGGCTGGTTCGATAGGACCTGTAGGGGTGGCCCAATCACTAATAGGTCTCTAAAGAGAGCCCCCTCATTCTGTCTAGAGGAAATAGCTTCGGTCGATCCAGTTGATTAAGTCGTTGTCTTCGTCCATACCCACCTGCTTGGAGTGCGGGGCCCACCTCTTTCTTCTGTCGTTGCATGCTTTTTGTTTTGGTGGAGCCCCACCCCATTCCAACATCAGGAATGGCGGCCTTTCTAATACCTATCTTTATAACTGTCCTGTCTTAAGTGCTACCACTCCTACAGGATCACATAGCATTCTGCTTTGGTTGGTGCGCTTTCTCGAGACGAGATCTCTATTCGTCTTCGTGTCCATCTCTAGGTGGTTGAGGGTCCCCGGTTTTGTAAGGGCTAGGTTCGATTAGACCACAGCTTATATATAGGTTTTTCTAACATTTAAGCATGACTTAGGCCATGGCGTGCATACCCCTTTTTCTAATCTCCCCTAGCTGCTTGTCGCCTGAAAGCCTGCTCTACGGTGTCCGTCTTTTCGAAACTTCTTTACCCCTATCTTTTCAAAGCTTAGTCTTACCGACAAAATCCGGGAAATAACCCCGCCATCAATGCTTCCTATTAAGAGGAAAGGGGATGGATGTGTAAAAAAGGATCCTGTGATTATGGGCAAAAAGCTGTTTTATCACTCGAGAAATTTGACAAGCATGAACTGGTACTGGCATCTCTACCTCCTTCTAACGCTTATCTCTTTTCTTGCTTCTTTGCTTTAATCCTTTTGATTGCTCCCTATAGAAGATCGATTGAAGAGGCCTTATTTCTATAGAGAAAATGAATAGCCAATTAACGATACTGATTCCAGGCCTATTAGCCCTTTTTCATTTTAACTGGCCTGAAGCTTAAAGAAAAATGGCCATAGAGAGCGATGAACTCATCAGACAGCTGCCAGCTAGCCTTGCACTTCCTTATTCACTCTTGAACCACAGGAATGCTAGACTGAAGACCGTCATGCTTTGCTTGATCTCCAGCGCCTACCAGGACGGACTTGCTTTACACATACCTTATTACCTGCTACCGGAAACCGAAGCACCTATGCTTGCTGCCTTAACTCAACCTACGGAAAGATCCTGTCTATTACACAAGTCTAATTATAAAGAAAAGGGAAGAGAACTGATTGCCGTCTATGATACAGGTATGAATTAGCTACTCAATAAAGGAAAGTACATCATAAGTCCAATACGACAGGTTATTCCGTGATTAGACTAGCTTTTGAAGGGGGAAATCCTTTATTTAGAGTATAGGGGCTTATACAAATCATTTGTTCTCTTCTCCCAGATAACTAGGGGGGATTAGATTGTCACCTCTCCGGGTTGGTTAGAACAAGAAAAGAAAAAGACCAAGACTAATGTGAACCCAACAGGAGCTCGAAACCGCCGATAAGGGCTTCACAACGAGTCCATCGAAAGGAAGTCGTTACTATTATAGTAGTCGATTGCCACTTATGCCTTATTCGTGAAAGTCCTTTGCTTGATCAAGGAGTAAGTTTCACTTACCTTTACCGTTCCGAGGGTGAAGAGAAGAGTTCTTCTCACTCGTATTTGCTAGTGGTGAATCATATCCATCTTTATGGTCGTTAGCCCCTACATTTTTATCCTTTGCTACAGCCCTCTCCATCTTTGTTTGCGTAACCGCTCCTTGATTCTAATACCTCTTTTCACTCGGCAGTCTGTCTCCGTTAGCGCTTCGGCTCTTATTTCTTTCTATTTTTTAGTAATGAAAGCCTTTCTTTCTAAATGACTAATAGCTCTTTTACTAGGATAATCCAAAAGAGAATTCCACCTTTGTAAAGTCTGTTTCAAGTTCAAATTACGCCTTTATTTTAGTTGCTATTGGATTTGAACCCAAGCTTAGACACCCCGAAGGATGCCCCAGTCGGCGCATAAGGAGTTGGGTCAGAGATTCTTACTCAATACTATATACTCTACTGGACTAGTTACCATGCTTCCTCACCCTATTTTGCTTTGCAATTCCTTCGATAGCTTCTATATTCTATAGTATAGCCAGTCCTAATCCTCGCAACTCCTGCAGGCCAAGCCATTGGCATTCCCAATAGTCTTCGGTCTGGCCTATCGCTACTCTAAAGAAAGGGCAAGCAAAAGAATAGGAAAGGTAGTCTTCTAAAGATTCATAAAAGGATGGCTGATACAGATAGGATTGAAGCACTTCGACCAACGGCCTATGCTGATACAAGAGGAACTCGAGATAGCACTTCGCCAGCTTCGATAGATGTTGGGTATACGTGACGTGCGGCAGAGCCGAGGTAAGGCAATAGGTTGCTCGATCTTTTCCCTTATTAGTTGCCTAGCTAGCAAGAGCAGAGCCGATAAGGAAGCATGGATGTGTCTTCGGTATCAAAGAAGAAGAAGAAAAGGTAGACTCGGTCTTCTACCTCAACAAGGCTGGTGCAAAAGTAAAGGTAGCGCATTAATGAATTTCCTGAAGCAAGGGAAGGAACTGAGCGCCCCGGCGGAGAAATGAAACCTAGAACAAAAATGGAAGCCTAAGCCTTCACATCCGAAACTTAAAAATCATCAGTTGGAGAATCGTTTTGACTTTGACAGGATGGATAAGGCTGCTTTACCTACCTCTCCCTACACAGTCGAACATCGCTCTCTCTATCTCTACTATCCTCGTTCTTAACTAAATGACGAATCGACTTGCATTAAGCATATAGCTGCTTTAATTTCGGCTTACTAGAGATTGGGACTTGTAGCGGTAGAACCCGGCGAACCGGACGTACTATTTTACTTTACTTTTTTACTTTCTTCTCTTATGACATTTGATATTTCGAGAGGAAGATCACTTCGAAAAGCAGCCGTATTATTATATACAATACCACCAGACATTTTTCTCCCTCGCAGTCAAAACTCTCCTCTCCATCTCGAAGGATTCAATCCAGCCACGGGTTTCCCCCGAATTACATCCAGCCTTGTGCCACGTCTCTTATTCCCACCCTTCTTCAAGAAGACTTTCGGCAGCTCGTAGCTATTGTATGCATGGGGGTGACAAGATATTGATTGCACGAGCTATCCAGCCGTTTTCTTGCTTCCATCCGCCTATCTGATCTTTTGAACAGGCCTTCAGCTTCAATCAAATAGGCCATAGATCGAGATTCACTCATAAGACAAGCGACTACCAGAAGACTCTAACAACTCCTTACTAAGCAAGACGACTCCATCTCCTGACAGATGAGATTGGACTCAAGCCAAACAAAGGAAAGAAGTCACCACATACTTACTTAATTTTTAAAATTAAGAAGAAAAACAAGATGAGATTCTCAGCAAGTGGAGTGCTCACGCACAGAACGAGAGTATCAGATCCAGTTACGTCAAGTTTCTCAGGCTCCAAAGGACAGGCTTAAAAGCAGTAGTGAGGAACTCTGTACTCTTGATAAGGTACCGAAAAGAGAACTCCTCGAATCACAAACCTATGAACTGAACGATGTTACCGAACTCAAAAGAGTTCCTGCGAATGCAAAGCGTTACTACCTTAAGAGGAAAACCTTACCAAAACCAAGAACCAACGGGAATCAGTATGCAAGGCAGGCTCAGGCAAGCGAGTTCCTCGTAAGCGCAGCGATAAAAAGACAAGCAACTATGAGAAGGGGCTTGCCCGCTAGGAAGAAAACCAACCTGACATAAGGATTCTAGCTCGCCCACTTAGAGCAGATGGAGATTCTCGGACGGGGCGGCACTCGACATCTATTAAACAACACCAAGGCAAGATCGATGCTTATAGCCTTTGTGCCAAGGAAAGATGTCCAAAAGCATCAAAAAACGGATTCTCGGCTCAGCAGCCAGAACAGACAGGACGCCTGTCTCCTGGAATTGTTGTTGTCCTGTTCGTATCAGGGCTGGGGCGTATGCCAGGTGACTTAGAAAAGGATAGGTAAGCCCCTTCTATTCTAATAGTTAGTTTTTTCATTTGGGCTTGCACTTACCGCTATTTTTTTCTTGGGGGGAAGGTCAGATTTTTTATTATGGTAGTTGTATGGTAAGGTAGGCTTTTCATGGTATTGGTTGGGGTAAGGAGTCTAGCGGGGTAATTTGTGGTAAGGAACTGGGACGTGTTTCCTACCACGGGGATGACCCCTCCTTAGACTTATGGTGATGTGTTCTATGTTCTGGTCTCAGCCCCGGTTCTTGTACGCTGAAGCTGTCAAGTCCGTACGAGGATACCCTTTCAGGAGGGCGATTTCCCTTTCGTGTCGCCCTCTTCCTCGCGTTCCTTGTGTCTATCTTTTCTGAAAGGCGGGTCTTCCTAGTGGGCTCGTCGCCACTAGGCAGTCATCTTTGATCCTGATCGGCCGACCTTTCCGATCCCGAAACATAGTTCGGCTCTCTTTTTTCGGTCATTCAGATGAAAAATTCTGTGAAAACGACGAGAGATAGATGCCGCCTGCTCTTTCCGTTCCTTCTCTTTCGGAGTGGAGCACTCCTCTTTGTTCCTTTCTAATAAGCTTGGTACGTGTTCTGAGCGAGCCTTCGCGTGACGTGAACGGTACCTATGAAGTGGAATCCGTCTGTCTTGTCTTCCACCTTATAAGGGGGTTGCGTGGAGAGGGACTAAAAATCTCCACTGCTATTGTCAAGCTTGGACATACTTAACACTGACCCAATTGAGACCGTGGCCACACCTTGATAAAAGAGTGATGATGTGGTCAACCTTGGATACGTGGCTCTTCGATGGGGGAAGTACCACGCTAGTCGTCTCAGTGTGTGGTGTGTAGTGGGTGGGTCTTAGTGTCTTCTTACTACGAGAAATCAATGAGAAAATATATGATTCTCGTTCTCGAAAGTCCACTCTTTTTATATTTCAAACTAGGAGGATTGGCATTTGGCCAAGATGTGATCTATCTCTTTCCTTGGTTGGAGTGGAACTTTGGTTTTCTTTAGTGAGGAACCGTTTCACTCGGCGGGCAGTCGAATGATCAAAGCGAAATGCTTTAGGCATCTTTTGAGCATGTTCAGCTTCAAAAATTCCTGGAGTCCTACGGCATTCTCACAGAAAGAAAACATGGCTAGTAACACACTATTTTGTTATTGTAGAAAGCGATCAGTTCTTCCAATCTTGTTCGGGGGTTTCCTTTATCAATTCCAGAAGTGGAGGAGCCTATGTAGAAGAAGCTGTAGAAGAGCACCACGGTTCAGGTCCCAACACATGGGGGGTGAATTCAGCTGCAAGGATCGTGAATCAAGGGAAGGGAAGAATGAGACCAGAATTTTGAAGTCACCCCCGACCGAGACGAGACCTAGATGGCAACCTAACCTAGTACGTCATAATTGAGAAAGGGAACACCCCCCAGAGCCAGAACACTGGGGCCGCCCTCGCGCCCCTTCTATTTTAAATTCTTCTATGAAAAGAAGGAATGCAGCGTGGTAAGCCGCATCGGATGAATGACACAGGAAAGGGGACCGACTCTCCTTTACTTTTAGTCGAGTTAAATTCCAGCCAACCGGAAGTAAAAACTATATTGGTCTTTCCTGTCGACCTTCATATTGTATTATTGGAAGTAGTCATTCCTATCTCTTCTCTGATAGAAATCCGCTTTCAAGCTGTCCACTAGGAACGGAGTCTCAAAAAGAGCTGAAGTAAGAAAGTCAAGCAAGAAGTTTTTGGACATTAATCGGACAAGGACAAGTGTGGAGGTGCATGGTCAGAATGAAATTGATTTGATTTTGCTTTCGAGCTTCAACGAAGACAAGTAAGTAAGAGTCATCTCTCTTAGGAGTACTGAAGGACAGGGACTGCCTTCACTAAGGAGCAAACCAATTAGAAGGTCGGCATTTTCTTTAGAAGTGGTTCCACACCACACCAGACCATACATTCAAAAATCTTATAATATTACTTACTTATTGGAGCGATACTCTATTTAGAATTTGTCTCAATAGAATACACAGGGTAGCATTAATATCTATAAAGATCCGATAGAACCAAGATTCCGCAGTAGATCCCGAACCGGAGTCATACCAGTCTGAAGGCAGGAACGGAGTCAGAGTCAGCCTTGGCATTCAGCTGTGCTCAATCTCATATCTGGATTGGTACTTTCCCCAATCTCATGACTTTTGTAATTCCCTCGAAAGCACCTTGGGCGACTAGAATACCGTAAACTGTACTGTAAAGTCGGAGTAAAAACAGTTTCAAGGCATCTAACGAATTGGAATTCTTAATGTGATTGACGGCTTTGGCAAGAAGGTAAGGCATGGTTTATTCCATAGGCATTTATGCGACAGATATGGTTTACTTACTTTACTTACGTTTCATACCTTGATGATGGCCTTTCAGATCGAATGAGTGTGATGGTCATGGTTCCGAACTTGAATAGAAAACAGGAAGAGCTGGGAGCCCATTCAAGCGATTGAAGCGGGCAGGCACACTACATTAAATCGGTCTACGAGACTCAGCCCTGAACTCCAGAAGCAAGAACGGACGGATGAGCGATTGGACAGCCTACAGGACAGTTACTGGACTGATGCGACCGTTACCTGTTGACAGATGACAGACAAAAGAGCGGGAAGTTGCTCTATTTAAAGTTAAAGGAAGGGAATCGTGTACTGAGCCAGCCTGCCTTGAGTATAAGAGCTCGCCGAAATGAAGCCTGCCTCACATCAAGGAATGACTTTCTTCCCTCAGTGGATGCTGGCCTAACTGGCCCTGTCCCATGAGTTAGGAATTTCTATGTCCGTGAGTGATCCCTATTGATGGAAGAGGGGCTCTAAGCCTTCAAGTCTTCTTCTTCTCGTTCCTGTCTTCCCACGGGAAGGAATGAACTGCAAAGAGACTAGCATCTTCTTCTCGTTCGTGCCCCAGCAAGAAAACTACTGCGCTATAAAGCCTATATAATAAGGAACAAGCAAAGCCCTTAGACGAGTAAGGTTTTTATCACTTACTTGCTAGAGTAAGGAATTAGTAAGAATGAAGGTGAACCTATCTTATTTACGCTATTTCCTTCCTGTCTTTGTCTATAAATTGGTTTATAGCGAGTTAAGGTACACCTTTTGTTTGTTATGAAGATGTGATCTTATCCACCGATGGGTCTTGTTCAAAGCCCACTATCCTATCCTAATAGGTCCCATCTTGTGTCGGGTTAAGGCTCCACCTCATGTTGGGTTAGTGGAACCCAATTTATTCTTGTATTTTAGGGCTTTGCTTGGCATTGGGCTTTAGTTAAGCCTACATCTTTATTGGATTTGGTCTGAAAGAAATAGACGCATTTTCATTCAGGCAACAAGCAAAACCCCATCGATATGTCTTTCTTTGATGGTTCATGTAGGCTTGGGTCTTTCATTCGGGCCCTCTTGGGGCACCCTGTGGGCCAATGCGTAGTTGCTTGGGCTTTCTTAACGTGGCTCATTTGACGACTCAGTACATGGATGTCACGAGTCCATTGGCATAGAATATGGAATCTTTTCTACGTAAGCTGGTTGTACAAAGTTTGTTACAATGTGATGAAAGTCTATTATGTGTGCTCCGCAAGGTAGCCAGAGCCAGCCAGGTTTTCATTAAACAGGCATGATAGTCTTTAACTGCAGAAAAGTAGTGCGGAGAACTAGCCAGAAGTGTGCCTGCCATCAAATTCGGTGACGCATGGCGGGATTCCTCTACCACTCTATAAATGGAGGCTCAATAAGTGTCTTCTTCAGAAAATTAAAACAAAAGAAATTTCGTAATAGCACGTATAGCTATGGATGCTGCAAACAGGCTTTCTGCAATTGCTGCCGAAATGGGGCAACTGCAAAATGAAATTCAAGGGCACCGTAGAGTGCTAAACTTCCTTTTGAGAAGTGTTAGAACAATGGATCCTGCAAAGAAAGAAGCGCGTATTCGCGCTACCAGAGAGCGCATAGAGGGTTTGGAGGAGAGGCAGCAAGCGCTGCGGGCGGAGCAGCAAACGCTCATTGTTCATGGAGCACTCGGTCGCCTGGGAGACTAGAAAAAATAAAAAAAAAGTAGTTACTTTATCTTCTTTCTACCTGTTAAGGCCTATCGTTTGACTTATTTCAGTTTCGAAAATAATTAATGTAGTTAGCATAACAGAATGCTTTTAAAGCTCTAGTTATCTAGGAAAGTCATTTTTGGTTTTTTATGTAATGTTGTGTTTAGTTGTGTGGCTGGTTTGTCTATGTGTGCGTAAGCTTCATAAAGGGTCCGTCGACTCTTTCTAGAAGATTTAAATAAGTGTCTGTAGACGCAAAGTAGTGTGTTTTAATGTATGGTGTTCTTTGTCTTTTTTAGTTGAGATCTACTCCGGATGCTTACTGGAGATAGACTCCTATCTATGCTAACTATCTTTGTTTGGTTTTCTTTTTTATGTTTGCATGTATGGTATGGGAAAAGCCCTAGTTGTAAATCTTTACTACTTATGATAATATAATAATAAAGTTCGTAAAAATGTGCTGAAAATTAATAAGGTGTAAGCTCAGTGTACTGGAGATGCGCTTATTAAGCCTTTCTAGCTTTGAAGCAAACTTCTTCCTTGAGTCTGCGCCGTCTTAAAAACCAAACCCTAATCTTGCTAGTTCAGTTCGTGTGTTTTACGTGAGCGCGTTGAACTAGTGTGTGTGCATGGACCTTAGCCACGACTTTTTCGGCCTAGACGCTAATAACACGAAAACACTTTGGTCCTGGGTTTTCGATCTCTGTTTTTGCGCGAAAGTCTCAGAAAATCAGTCATCGTTGCTGCGCTTCCTTCACTTGTCCTTGCCCGAGGATAGAATGTGAATCAATAATGAATGCGATGATCAAAGAAGCGGCTAGACATAGGTCAAAGGTACAACCGCTACCGCCAGTAGGATTTCCTTGCTTTACTAACGAGCTAACCTACGAACCGCTCCGTGGGCTACGCGAAGGGACGAGTTAAGGAACAAGAGTAAAATCCCGTGGACTACCAGGAAAAGATAGACCCTCGCCCGGCAACAGCAGTCCATAGCGGATGGTCTTGGAAAGAACCTTTCATTCGATGCTTCTGATTCAACTCCCAGACAACCAAGGAAGTATGCGCGAAGATAGGGTTAGCCCCTGCGGCAAGCATTATCTGGGAACGATTATCCAGGAACTGGAAGATGGTTGGCGTGACACGCCTAAATCCCCCACAATCAATCCACAAGGCTTCAGGCGAAGAGATAGCAGTTTCCGCTTTAGCGGCTTGAACCCTTCGATCAAGAGATACCTTAAATCAAATCCACTAAGTAGCTGACCTCTTACACGTTCGTGGCTATTCCAATTCATACATAATCTTCTCCGACATGAGATAGAGTGAGAGGGCCTATTCCATAGAACAAACTCAGCAAAGAAGGATCCGTATGTATTCCACCTCAGATGGTAGAAGGGGCAATTCAGCCTTGTCTTTCCCTTTGGTCCGGAGTCAAGGTTTCTATTGGTTGGGAGATCCGGTCTGCTCCGATAATCTCCCGCAGCTCTGTTTTCTGAAGACGGCCTGTACGATATTATATTTTATTGTACCAAAGCAAGCCAAGCACACTCATTCAAGGGCCAGCCGTTGACTAGCCAACCAGAAATACATTTCTAAAGAAAAAAGCCAAAGCGACGTACCTACCGAATTCCACGACTTCGCCAGCCAAGCATTATGTTCCAACACCGGCCCCCCACTCGTACTGATACTGATTGTGCTTTCCATGTTTGCTTTGCCATATTATGTTTTCCGTATGTAAGGTCTTGGTCTTACTGAATTAGTAAAGTTAGTTTCATTGATTGCGGATTGCCTTTCAAAAAAGTACGTTTTTTGGGATGTTCATGTCCTTCGCTGGCTCCGTGACAACAGATACATTTACATAAATGAATAATATTCTTTGTGGACCGACCGGTAGGGCCTCCCGGCGCACCCTCAGACCGTTAAGTTTGAAAGTTAAGAAGATTATGACCATGTGCTCTTTGATGGTCCTTGGATGGTGGCTGACCAGTACATTACGGTGAGGCAATGGCAACCCAATTTCGACCCTGAGGAAGCTTCTATTGAGACAGTGGTGGTTTGGGCGAGGCTTCCGAACCTTAACCTATGGCCACGATGCCGGACTTCCAATGGAGATCACAGTTAAGTTTCTCAGAGTAGCCTATCAAAATAACTTGACTCCAGGAGACTACAATGAGGCTATGTTTGCCGAATTGGATAGTCTTGATGAAATGAGGCTACTGGCCTTGGATCATATAAGGGTTCATAAGATGAGAATAGCTAGAGCCTACAACAAGAAAGTCAAGCCTAAATCTTTTGAGGAAGGAAAATGGGTATGGAAAACTATCTACCTCTTGATACAAAAGAAAGGATCAAAAGCTTGGAAAATGGTCCCCAACTTGGGAAGGCCCTTTTGTGATCCAAACTTGACTGCCCAACGGAGCCTATCATTTGATGGATATGGACGGTAAGTCCCACATTCGGTCCATAAATGCCCCTGTGGGTGGGGATAATAAGTGACTTGCTCTAATGCACCTTTTACCTAGCCCTGTCATTCTTCATTTCATATTCTTTCGTTTCAAGAAAGAAAAAGTTTTTAAGTCCATCCCAAAGATTTGCCACCACTACTTCCGGAGTGGACCGCTTTCGAACAAGATGGAACGGTCTTTCTTTCTTCAAAGGCCGGCTTATTACGCCGCTAACTTACCTAACGTATAAAGATCGCTTTCAATGCGGTGACCGATAGCGAAGTACAATAGCCGTGTGCTCTAAAGCTAGTCAGGAGCTTTTACTCTTTCAACGAGTCGAGTCAAAAGTGGATACCCTTGTTGAGTTCTCTATTGGCTCTCCCAGAAAGCAAAGTTGATTGATATGTGCAGAAGGTGAGCAGTTTCGATGTTCATGACCACGTGATGGAGGTAAAAAACGTGGTGGCTCAAAAAAAGATTTGAAAGGAGAAACAAGATCCAAAGGAAGATCGGATGGTAGCTGGAATGATGTCATAGACGAATCATTAGAAAGAGTGGCTTGAAAGATGAAGCAGTTGGCGATGGCATCGGTGTGTTGCAATCGAATTCAATGGTGGGATTGAGCTTGTACAGTCGGCGGGTCGCGAGTACCCTTAAGAGTGAGAAATTGGCTACCAAGATCCAATTGAATCGTGGACG